CCAATGAAAGAGAAGAAAGGAAAAAAAAAAAATTTTTGCTTTTTAACAGTTTTTGGGATGGAAACTGAATTTCCTTTTGGTTCTACCAAAAGAAGAAGTTCTCTTTTTGATTTTAAACCCATTTGTAAAAAACTCGAAGAAAAGGTTAGAAAGTTTACAAAAAAGTGTTTTCTAGTTATAAGTATTTTAAAAAAAAGAACAAAGTTTTCTCTAACTTTAACAAAATCAAAAGAAAGGAAAAAAAGAGTTATCAAAAAAAGTCCATTTTTCTTTTTAAAAGAACAAATAAAAGAACTAATCACTATTCTATTAGTATTTATCGGATTAGATGAATTGAATGAAACTAAAAAAGATTTTATAACCAATAAAAGGACGATTCATGAATCGGCGATTCAAATTATACCTATGGGTTGGACAAATTCTTCACTGGCCGAAACAAGAATGCAAGATTTGACTAATAAAAAAAGGACAATCATAAATCAAATACAAAAGAAAAAAAAAAAAGAGAAGAAAGTAATCTCAAAGAAAAAAAGGAGTCCTAACAAAATAACTTATGGTACGAAAAGATTCGGATCATTAAAAAAGATACTAAAAAGAATAAATGCTCGAGTAGTCCGTAAATTCTATTATTTGAGAAAAATTTTTATTGAGAAAATATACATAGATATCTTTCTATCTATCATTCAAATTCCAAAAATCAATGCAGAACTTTTTCTTGAATCAGCTAGAAACCTTATTGACAAATACATCTATAATAATGACGAAAATCAAGAAAAAGCTGATATTGATAAAGTAAATCAAAATACAATTCACTTTATTTCGAATATAAAAAAGTCACTTACTAATATTAGTAATAAGAAAACAAGGGTTTTTCGTGACTTATCCTCTTTGTCACAAGCATATGTATTTTACAAATTATCACAAACACAATTTCTTAACTTATATAAGCTTAACTTATATAAGCTAAGATCCGCTCTTCAATATCATGATCATGAAACAACTATTTTTCTTAAGAATAAAATGAAAAATAAAATAAAGGATTATTTTGAAGTACAAGGAATATTTCATTCCCAATTAAGACATAAAAAAACGATTACTTCCACCATGAATCAATGGAAAAACTGGTTAAAAGCTGGTCATTATCAACACGATTTATCTCCGATAAGATGGTCTAGATTAGTACCCCAAAAATGGCGAAATATTGTTAATCAAGGATGTATAGCTGAAAATAAAGATTTAAAAAAAAGCGATTCATATGAAAAAGACCGATTAATTCAGTACAAAAAAAAAAAGAATTTTGAAGCGGAGTCATTACTAAATCAAAAAAATAATTTTAAAAAACACTATAGATATGATCTTTTAGCATATAAATCTATTAATTATGAAGATCCGAAGGACTCCTATTTTTTTAGATTCTTATTAAAGGAAAAAAAGAACCAAGGGATTTTTTTTTTGTATAATTACAAGACATATAACCGCAAATTTGTTCATCTGACAGGAAATGTTCCTATGAATAACTATCTGGGAGAAGATGAGATTGTGGATATAGAGAAAAACCCGGCTAGAAAATATTTTGATTGGAGAATTCTCCGTTTTTGTCTTAGAAACAAGATGGATATTGAATTCTGGATTGATACCGGAACTAAAAGGAATAAAAAGACGAAGACTATGTCTAATAATTATCAAATAATTGATAAAATTGATAAGAAAAGTCTTTTTTATCTCATGCTTCATCAAGATGAAGAAATCAATCCATCCCCCCCAAAAAACCTTTTTGATTGGATGGAAATGAATGAAAGAATATTAAGTCATTCCATATTGAATTTGGAACTTTGGTTCTTCCCAAAAATTTTGATACTTTACAATGCATATAATAAAACCCACGGAGCCGTACCAATCAAATTACTTCTTTTTAATTTGAATAAAAATGAAAATGTTTTTGAAAAAAAAAAAGTAAATAAAAAGAAAAAAAGAGATACTTTTATATTATCATTCTCGAATGAAAAAAAAACTATTGAAGTCAAGAATAAAAATGAAGAAGAAAAAGAATATGAGAGACAAGTGGATCTTGGATCAGTTCGCTTAAACCAAGAAAAAGGTCTTGAAGAATCTTTTGCGGGATCAGACACAAAAAAGAAAAAAAAATACAAAAGTTCTACGGAAGCGGAGCTTGATTTCCTCCTAAAAAGGTATTTCTGTTTTCAATTACGATGGAATGCTTCTGTAAATCAAAGAGTACTAAATAATATCAAAGTATTTTGTCTCCTGCTTAGACTGATAAATCCAAACGAAATTGCTATATCTTCTATTCAAAGGAGAGAAATGAGTCTCGATATTCTACTAATTCAGAACAATTTGAGCCTTACAGAATTTCTTAAAAAAGGAATATTGATTATCGAACCAGTTCGTCTGGCTGTAAAAAATGTCGGACAGTTTCTTATGTACCAAACCATAAATATTTCATTGGGTCATAAGAGTAAGCATAAAATGAATCCAAGACACCAAGAAAAGGGCTGTGTTGATAAGACGAATTTGGATGAGTCCATTGCAAAACAGAAAAGGAACACTGGAAATAAAAAACAAAATCTTGATGATTTGTTTGTTCCTGAAAATACTTTTTTATCTCAACGTCGTAGAGAATTCGGAATTCTAATTTCTTTTAATTCGAAGAATAGCCAAGGTATTTATCAGATAAATACAGAATTTTGCAATGGAAATAACATTAAAACCTGCGGTAACGTTTCGAATAAAAACAAGGATCTTTATAGAGATCAAAAAAAAAAAAAAAAGAAACTAATTCAATTCAAACTCGTTTTTTGGCCCAATTATCGATTAGAAGATTTAGCTTGTATGAATCGCTATTGGTTTGATACCAATAATGGAAGTCGTTTCAATATGGTAAGAATACATATGTATCCACGATTAAAAACCCTTTAACGATACGTTTTTCATATATTCCATAACATATTTTAGTTGATACATGAAAACAAAAAGATGCACACATGCATTGTTTTTCATTCTATTCATATCATTAATTTATTAATTTATTAATTTAATGACATATCAATTAGATCTAAAAAGGAATCAACAGAATCTTATGATTCGAATCTTAGGCATAAATTTTTTCTTTTTTCTAAGTGTAGAAATAGATTATCTGTTTGGATCCCTATGCCCATAAAAACAATTGGATAAAATTATAAATTCATAAGGAAATGAAGATTGTCGGGTATACAAAATGAAAAAGGAATCAGCATTATTATTACTGATCAATAAAAATATATATATATTTTTTTTAATATTAAAAATATTTAAATTTAAGTAGGGGAGAAGATTTCATTTTATGGTCAAAAATGCATTCATCTCGGTTATTTCACAAGACGAAAAAGAAAAAAACAAAAACAAGGGATCCGTTGAATTTCAAGTATTCGGTTTTACTAATAAGATCCGAAGAATTACTTCACATTTGGAATTGCATAGAAAAGACTATTTATCTCAGAGAGGCCTCCGGAAAATTATAGGAAAACGCCAACGGCTGCTGGCTTATTTGTCAAAGAAAAATGAAGTACATTATAAACAATTAATTAGTCAGTTGGATATTCGGGAACCAAAAACGCGTTAATTTGAAAAGTCATTTTTGAATTATTTGATTTTTTATTATTAGATCTTGCATTTTTATGAGCTTCTTTTCGTTTTCAGTAAGGTATGTAAGAATGAATTGAGGAAAAACCTATGAATGTATCATCTCCAAGACAAGACCTCATGATAGTCAATATGGGCCCGCACCATCCATCAATGCATGGTGTTCTTCGACTCATCGTTACTCTAGATGGTGAAGATGTTATTGACTGTGAACCAATATTAGGTTATTTACACAGAGGGATGGAAAAAATTGCGGAAAACCGAACAATTATACAATATCTTCCCTATGTAACACGTTGGGATTATTTAGCTACGATGTTCACAGAAGCAATAACTGTAAATGGACCAGAACGGCTGGGAAATATTCAAATACCCAAAAGAGCTAGCCATATCAGAGTAATTATGTTGGAGTTGAGTCGTATAGCTTCTCATCTGTTATGGCTTGGGCCTTTTATGGCAGATATTGGTGCGCAAACCCCTTTCTTCTATATTTTCAGAGAAAGGGAATTAGTATATGATCTATTCGAAGCTGCCACTGGGATGAGAATGATGCATAATTTTTTTCGTATCGGAGGAGTAGTGGCCGATCTACCTCATGGCTGGATAGATAAATGTTTGGATTTCTGCGATTATTTTTTAACAGGGGCTGCTGAATATCAAAACCTTATTACGCGAAATCCTATTTTTTTAGAACGAGTTGAAGGAGTAGGTATTATTAGTGCAGAGGAAGCAATAAATTGGGGTTTATCGGGACCAATGCTACGAGCTTCTGGAATACAGTGGGATCTTCGCAAAGTTGATCATTATGAATGTTACAACGAATTTGATTGGGAAGTCCCGTGGCAAAAAGAAGGCGATTCATTAGCTCGTTATTTAGTCCGAATCAGTGAAATGAAGGAATCCATAAAAATTATTCAACAGGCTCTGGAAAGAATTCCGGGGGGGCCCTATGAGAATTTAGAAACTCGATGTTTTGATAGAGAGAGGGATCCAAACTGGAATGATTTTGAATATCGATTCATTAGTAAAAAAACCTCTCCTACTTTTGAATTGCCGAAACAAGAACTTTATGTGAGAGTCGAAGCACCAAAGGGAGAATTGGGAATTTTTATGATAGGGGACCAGAGTGGTTTTCCTTGGAGATGGAAAATTCGTCCACCGGGGTTTATTAATTTGCAAATTCTTCCTCAGTTAGTTAAAAGAATGAAATTGGCTGATATTATGACGATACTAGGTAGCATCGATATCATTATGGGGGAAGTTGATCGTTGAAATGATACTTGATACACCAAAAATACAAGATATTCATTCTTTTTCCGGATTAGAATCCTTAAAAGAGATATATAACATTATATGGATGCTTGTTCCTATTTTGACTCTTGTATTGGGAATAACAATAGGGGTACTAGTAATTGTGTGGTTAGAAAGAGAAATAGCCGCAGGAGTACAACAACGTATTGGACCCGAATATGCTGGTCCTTTAGGAGTTCTTCAAGCTCTAGCAGATGGGATAAAACTACTTTTTAAAGAGAATCTTCTTCCATCTCGGGGAGATACTCGTTTATTCAGCGTTGGCCCATCCATAGCAGTCATATCAATTCTACTAAGCTATTCAGTAATTCCTTTTGGCTATCACCTAGTTTTAGCGGATCTAAAGATTGGTGTTTTTTTATGGATTGCCATTTCAAGTATTGCTCCCATCGGACTTCTTATGTCAGGATATGGATCAAATAATAAGTATTCTTTTTTAGGTGGTCTACGAGCCGCTGCTCAATCGATTAGTTATGAAATACCATTAACTCTATGCGTGTTATCAATATCTCTACGTGCGAGTCGTTGAAACATAAACTTTTCTCTACGCCCTTATTTCTAAGAAACTATGAAAGACTAGGCGAAATGAATTAAATGGATATATTTTTTTTATATTTATCATTAAAATTAAAGTGTATGATCTAAATCGGATAGTTATATGAGTGAAAGAAAACAGCTTCTAAATTCGCAGTAAAAAGAATCAGTCTTATTTCCTAGGTATAATAGTAAGAGGAAAGCGGAAAAAAAAAAAAGAAGAATATAATTTTTACCCCAAGATTGGTTGATTAGTCATCCTGGCTTGAAGCGGGGTTCAAATGATCAACCGTATTGACGTTTTACTATCGTTGGCATGTATTACCAGACATGTATTGCCATAACGATAACGGGGGATTGCGCAAAAATGAGTGGATTGGTTAGAAACACCAAGATAGGCAACGGATTAGTAATGGAGATTATGTAAATTATCCCAAAGCACATTTTTGCCTAAAAAAATAATATAAATAATATAAAAAGAATAATAATTGGGGCTTTAAATTCGTAGAAATGATCAAGTAGTACTCCCCACAATTCCGATCCAGAGTATGCTCCTATCCACCGATTATAAAAATAACTATCAGATACGAAATAACCCTTTACCTTTTTTAAGTCCATTTTTTCTAAGAAAAGAAAGAAGAATAGGAACAAAAAAAACGAACTCTAACAATAGAAAAAAGAAAATCACAATAGAATAAAAAATGATCCTTTTTATTCTTTCTTTATCATAGAGATAAAATTTATACCATAATTTATAAATTAATGGTATGTATAATTCTTTTTCGGAATCGAAAACAAGGTTGGGTTGAAAGATCTACTAATATTTCTACACACCCACAAGGAGTATTTGATTGAAATATGGAAGTTATTACTCAATAAGGAAAAACTGAAATTCTTAAAGGATGAGATCAATTCAGAAGTACTTTATCTTTATTTATTGTTATAACAATAACAGACAGAATTCCATTGGTCTAATTAGAGGACATTGCGATCCTACCTATTCTACAAACTAACCTATCCGACAAACGTATCAAAATAAATAAAATATGATTTGGTCCTTAGATTTATTTATGACCCTCGAGGAGCCATATGAGGTGAAAATCTCATGTATGGTTCTGGAATAGCGGCGGGAACAGTTATGTTCTCATCGACTATAATTATCTAATAGTTTAAGTACAGTTGATATAGTTGAGGCACAGTCAAAATATGGTCTTTGGGGGTGGAATTTGTGGCGGCAACCTATAGGGTTTATTGTTTTTCTAATTTCTTCTCTAGCAGAATGCGAGAGATTGCCTTTTGATTTACCAGAAGCGGAAGAAGAATTAGTAGCCGGTTATCAAACCGAATATTCGGGTATCAAATTTGGTTTATTTTATGTTACTTCCTATCTAAACCTATTAGTTTCGTCATTATTTGTAACAGTTCTTTACTTGGGCGGTTGGAATATTTCTATTCCGTACATTTTTGTTCCTGAGCTTTTTGAACTAAATAAAGTGAGTGGCGTTTTTGGAACAACAACGGGTATCTTTATTATATTGGCTAAAACTTATTTGTTCTTGTTCGTTTCTATCACAACAAGATGGACTTTACCTAGACTAAGAATGGATCAACTATTAAATCTTGGCTGGAAATTTCTTTTACCTATTTCTCTCGGCAATCTATTATTAACAACCTCTTCACAACTCCTTTCATTGTAATGGAATACTATAAGTCTATATGTCTCAAACAAGAGAAAGAAACAAAGATCAAATTGTTCCTAGATAATTAGGATATGCTCCCTATGGTGACTGGGTTCAGAAATTATGGTCAACAAACAATAAGGGCTGTAAGGTACATTGGTCAAAGTTTTATGATTACCTTATCCCACGCAAATCGTTTACCTGTAACTATTCAATACCCTTATGAAAAATTAATTACATCGGAACGTTTCCGCGGTCGAATCCATTTTGAATTTGATAAATGTATTGCTTGTGAGGTATGTGTTCGTGTATGTCCTATAGATTTACCCGTTGTTGATTGGCAATTCGAAACGAATATTCGAAAGAAACGCTTGCTTAATTATAGTATTGATTTTGGAATCTGTATATTTTGTGGTAACTGCGTTGAGTATTGTCCAACAAATTGTTTATCAATGACTGAAGAATATGAGCTTTCTACTTATGATCGTCACGAATTGAATTATAATCAAATTGCTTTGGGTCGTTTACCAATCTCAGTAATTGACGATTATACAATTCGAACGATTTCGACTTTGCCTCAACTAAAAAGGAGTAAACCCTTAATTAAAGATAAAGAATAATTACTAAAATTCGGTTTTGATCTAAAGAAATGAGGTTTCGTTCCTTTTGTTTGGTCAATAAAATGACTACAAATCCTTAACTATTGATTGGATTGATTGTAATAATTGCGACTTAATTTTGAGGCAAAATCTATAAATTTTGATTGAAAATATCTTAATAGATACGTAATTATAGATACGTAATTCTTTCGAAATAGTTCGAAATATAAATCTTTTTTAGAGTGTCGAATTCTCCTTTGGGATAAAGAGTGAGATTATTCTAATAGCTATACCTACCTCAATTCACACCGTTTAGGATTTCATTCAATTATAGGAACGTATCAAAAAATTTTTGTTCCTGGTCGGGTCATCAACAAGGTCATGAAAAAATTCGATGTATTTCTCTCTTCTTTAATACGTAAAATGGATTTACCTGGATCAATACATGATTTTCTTTTAGTATTTCTGGGATTGGGCCTTATATTATTAGGTTTAGGGGTGGTATTGCTTACCAACCCAATTTATTCCGCCTTTTCGTTGGGATTGGTTCTTATTTGTATAGCCTTATTCTATATTTTATCAAATTCCTATTTTGTAGCTGCCGCACAACTCCTTATTTACGTAGGAGCCATAAATGTTTTAATCATATTTGCTGTGATGTTCATGAATGGTTCAGAATCTCACAACGCTTTTTATCTTTGGAACGTTGGAGGTGGGGTTACTTCACTGGTTTGTACAAGTATTTTTCTTTTACTAATTACTACTATTCCAAATACGTCATGGTATGGGATTATTTGGACTACAAGATCAAACCAGATTATAGAGAAAGATTTGATAACTAATAGTCAACAAATTGGAATTCGTTTATCAACAGATTTTTTTCTTCCATTTGAACTCATTTCGATAATTCTTTTAGTTGCGTTAATAGGCGCAATTGCTGCGGCTCGTCAGTAACAATAGTAAAGCCTTAGACCTAGCCGCAGTAATCAAAATGAAACTTTGTTTTGTCTTATCACATTTAGTTTCCTTTAATTCTATTTGAAGATTATTCGTGTATAAATTGAAATATATTAAAAATATAACTTCTTTTATTTAATCTATTACCAATATATTCTTTTTTTCTTTACGTGTTATATTTGAGTCAATCGACTCTGTTAAATTTTTGTTCATATTGAAATAAATCGAAATTGCGAAGGAGTTGGTCAATGATGCTCGAACATATACTTGTTTTGAGTGCCTATTTATTTTGTATAGGTATTTATGGATTGATCACGAGCCAAAATATGGTTAGAGCCCTTATGTGTCTTGAACTTATACTAAATGCAGTTAATATAAATTTCGTAACATTTTCTGATTTTTTTGATAGTCGCCAATTAAAAGGAACTATTTGCTCAATATTTGTTATAGCTATTGCAGCGGCTGAAGCAGCTATAGGACCGGCTATTGTTTCGTCAATTTATCGTAACAGAAAATCAACGCGTATCAATCAATCTAATTTGTTGAATAAGTAGTATTAATCATATAAATTATAATATTCATCAATTCGAATTAGCATGTATACTATATAATTATCTTTGTCAAAACGGAAGAAATGAAAGTCTCTTGGCCCTTTTTCATGCACATGCCTCGATCCAGAATTGATTCAAAAAATTCTTGTCAATTATTGATTCATCTAGTATATAAAGATATGATTCATTTATAAAATTACTAGATCAAAATTTAAAATTTATGACGTTCAAAAATTTATAGACCCAATGTCGCATTCAGTAAAGATTTATGATACATGTATAGGGTGTACCCAATGCGTCCGAGCCTGCCCCACGGATGTATTAGAAATGATACCTTGGGACGGATGTAAAGCTAAGCAAATTGCTTCTGCTCCAAGAACAGAGGACTGCGTCGGCTGTAAGAGATGTGAATCGGCCTGTCCAACGGATTTTTTGAGTGTTCGAGTTTATTTATGGCATGAAACAACTCGAAGCATGGGTCTAGCTTATTGACCCATTTCCGACAACATGGTTTGAATACATTCTTTTTTATCGACAAAACCCGTACTCGAAACACAAAAATAGAAATATATTCTGTTTTGAGCACGGGTTTTTCTGGTCCAAGTGTATCTTGTCTTTATCACGAATTTTTTTCCTTGGTTAACAATCTTTGTAGTCTTTCCGATATCCGCAGGTTCCTTAATTTTCTTTCTGCCTCAACCTCAGGGAGGAAATAAAGTAATTAGGTGGTATGCTATATGTATATGCGTATTAGAACTTCTTTTAATGACCTACGTATTCTGCTATAGTTTCCAATCGGACGATCTATTAATTCAATTGGCGGAGAATTATAAGTGGGTCGATTTTTTTGGTTTTTACTGTAGATTGGGAATAGATGGACTTTCTATAGGACCCATTTTACTGACAGGATTTATCACTACTTTAGCTACTTTAGCAGCTTGGCCGGTTACTCGAGATTCCAGATTATTCCATTTCTTGATGTTAGCCATGTATAGTGGTCAAATAGGATTATTTTCTTCTCGAGATCTTTTACTTTTTTTCATCATGTGGGAGTTAGAATTAATTCCCGTTTATCTACTTCTATTTATGTGGGGGGGAAGGCAACGTTTGTATTCAGCTACAAAGTTTATTTTATACACCGCAGGGGGTTCTCTTTTTTTATTAATAGGAATTCTGGGTATCTGTTTATATAGTTCCAACGAGCCAACATTAAATTTTGAAACATCAGCCAATCAACCATATCCTTTAGCGCTGGAAATAATATTCTATATTGGATTTCTTATTGCTTTTGCTGTCAAATTACCGATTATACCCTTACATACATGGTTACCAGATACTCACGGAGAAGCACATTACAGCACTTGTATGCTTCTAGCCGGAATCTTATTAAAAATGGGAGCATATGGGTTGGTTCGGATCAATATGGAATTATTACCCCATGCTCACTCTCTAGTTTCTCCCTGGTTGATAATAATAGGCACAATTCAAATAATTTATGCAGCTTCAACATCTTCTGGTCAACGTAATTTAAAAAAAAGAATAGCCTATTCCTCGGTATCTCATATGGGTTTTATAGTTATAGGAATTTGCTCTCTAAGCGGTACGGGACTTAATGGAGCTCTTTTACAAATAATATCTCATGGATTTATCGGTGCTGCGCTTTTTTTCGTGGCAGGAACGAGTTATGATAGAATACGTCTTCTTTATCTCGATAAAATGGGAGGAATGGCTATCTCGGTTCCAAAAATATTTACGATGTTCAGTATCTCATCAATGGCTTCTCTTGCGTTACCGGGCATGAGCGGTTTTTTTGCAGAATTGATAATATTTTTTGGAATAATTACTAGCCAAAAATTTCTTTTACTGGCAAAAATAATAATTACTTTTGTCATGGCAATTGGAACGATATTAACTCCTGTTTATTTATTGTCTATGTTACATCAGATGTTCTATGGCTACAAGCTATTTAATGCCTCAAACTCTCCTTTTTTGGATTTTGGACCGCGAGAGTTGTTTGTTTCAATCTCTATCCTTCTACCTGTAATAGGTATTGGCATTTATCCGGACTTCGTTTTCTCATTATCAGGTGACAAGGTCGAGGCTATTTTGTCTAATTATTAATTTAGAATTCTAAATTAATAATTAGATAATTAAAAAAAAAAATGGAAAAAAAGCCTTTTTGTCTTTTTTGAAGTTAAAAAAACAAATTGTAACTGGATAGTATGCCGTTTGACAGAACCATTTGAATCACTTACTACTTGATTCAAATGGTTCTCGATGGATGGCGTTTACACAAAGTTTCTTATATAGACTTATACGCTGTCCTATGGTTGTTTTTGTCAAGACCCTCTTTTTTTGTCTTAAATTCAATTAGATATTAATGTAAATGAACCATAACTGTGCAGCCCTATTCCTAATAGATTAACTCCTAAATAACATATCCAAATTAGAAGAAAGCCAATAAAAGCCACAATTGCGGAATTTACACCTTCCCATTTTTTATGTGTTCTAGTATGTAAATAAATTGCGAATATTGCCCAAGTAATAAATGCCCAAGTTTCCTTTGGGTCCCAACTCCAATATGATCCCCATGCCTCATTAGCCCAGACTGCTCCTGAAAGAATACCTATAGTTAAAAGGATAAATCCTATACTAATAATATGATAACTCCAACAATCTAATTGTTGAATCAACTGATACCTGTAATAATTTTTAGAAGAAAGAAAAGAAGTGTTGCGTAAAACACTGCCACTTCCGTTCATGTATTGAATCTCATCAAAGAAAAAAGATTTATTTACAAAATTCTTTCTTTTAAAAAGAAAAAGAATCCTTATGATTTTTCGAAATGTAATGACTAGAAGAGCCACTGATAATAATGATCCACATAAAAGGGCTGCATAAGCCAATACCATCATACTTACGTGCATTACTAACCACTGAGATTGGAGAGCCGGTACTAATAGTGCAGACTGATGCATTTCAGTTAAAAAACCCGAAGTAGCAAAGCCTTGGGTAAAAAGTGCACTTGGCGCGGTTATTAGGCTTAAATTTTTTTGATGTTTTTTAAAATACGGAATTATATGAATAATGGATAAACTCCATGAAAGAAAGACTAATGATTCATATAAATTACTTAATGGTAAATGTCCCAAAAAAATCCAACGAGTAACTAATAATCCAGTTATACAGAAAAAAGTGGCTATCGTTCCCTTTTCTGACGACTCATATAGTCCGACGATTTCATCGAGTAATATGGTTATCAAATGAATTGTAATTACAATGGAAACAACCGAAACGGATATATGAGTTAATATATGCTCTAAAGTAGAAAATATCATAAAAGAAAAAGAAAGTGTCCCCATGATTCTATATAATCAATTCAAATAAGTAATTGAATTCATTATAGGAACTTTTTAGAGGTAGAAATTGCCATGCCGCTACTCGGACTCGAACCGAGATGCTCTAGCACTGCTTCCTAAGAGCAGCGTGTCTACCGATTTCACCATAGCGGCTTGCTAGAAATCATAATAACTAATTATTATTCAATCGTCGAGATTGAAAGAGTCAATTTAATGCAATCTTTTTTAGTTTTTAGGTTAGGAAAGATGAAAATTGATGAATCAAAAACCTTTTTATTTCATTTTATTTCAATAGGGATTTGGACGTTCTAATCATAATCCTTATTCTTTTTTTTTTATTGTGATAGGTGGTGATAAAGGTCGATGGGGAAAACGATAATCCCCATCCCGCGAAAATGATCAAAGAGACTAAAAAGAAAGTTGAAACCTTGTGTCTTGTATTTTGTATTTAGTCTTTTTTTAAACAAAAAGTAGAATTTGAGGATTCAATAGATAACAGACTTTGCATTCGACATATCCTAAAAGAAAAATGAGTTCAATTTAATATTGATCAATTCAAAACATTAGTGAATGAAAAGCCTTTTTTCCATTTTAGATTAGAAATTAGAAAAAAACTAGACTTTTTTCGATTCAGGACAAGTTAGATTATTTCACCCTTTGATTTTTTATTTGTATTTGTCGCACAAAAAAACTTTTTGAATTCCCCGTAGCAAGGGATTTCGATAATGAAAAGGCTTTCAACGCTGCCCAATATCCCTTTCTTTTCCAACTATTTTTACGAATACGCTTTTTTGATATAGAAGTGCGCTTTTTTGGAACTGCCATTCACAAATTTGGAGGTTACTCATTGCTAGAATTGGATGTGAAAGACATTTTTTGATTACAAACCAATTGTTCTTTATCTTTACTATTCAGTATCCTTTTTTTTCTTTAGATTCTAATATTTTTATAAAAAACCTATTCATTTTCATTTCTATTTCTGTCTATTTTCGTCATGCTACATTTATACATGTAATATACGTGGAATAAAATATATCGAGACATTCAAAAGCCTAAACCATGCGTACCTAATACAAAACTTTTTCGAGTTCGAGCAAGGTCAAGCTTGAAAAGGAAGTATACCTAATTTTCAATTTAAATAAAATAAAATGAGACGGCATTAGTTAATCTATTAAAGGATACATGATTTTCTAAAAGACATTTTAGTGATTTCTTTTTTTAATTCCATGGAAAGTATTCACTATCGTCGAATTTCCTACAAATATAAATGTCTTTTATTCTAATGGAAGACAATCAATCCGTTCAAAAATTGATCGTTTAACGATTCTGATTCGAAATAAACGAACTACAAAGAAGTTCTGATTTAATTGGGTCAAGGTATGCACCGTTTTTTCTGATTCATATCAAAATCAAATACTGTTTTTGCTATAATTCTTTATCCTTTCTCTATAGATAGAAATTCTCGTAATTCCTAAAAAACTTTTCATTTTGTAGATCTTCATAAAAAGATTTCTTAATATTAATATTAGTTAATATTAATAAAAAAAAAGTAAGTATGTTTTTTTTACTAATAACTTGGGTATATCATATTATTTGACCAAGTCTAACTTATTGATTTGAATATGTGAAGTTCTTTGAAAAGATTCAGATTTAGAATAATAATAATTAAGAATATCAAATTTTAGTTAAGTTTTGCATATTTTGCTTTTTTTTATTGACTGGCTCTTTTCAAAAGGGACAAGAACGAGGGAGTCAAAGACAATTGATTAAAAAAAAATTTATGGAACCTATATATCAATATTCCTGGATCATCCCTTTTTTTACACTTCCAGTTCCTATGGTAATAGTGGGGGGGCTTTTACTTTTTCCAACAGTAACAAAAAAAATTCGCCGTATGTTGTCTTTTTCTAGTGTTTTTTTGTTAAGTATAGTTATGCTTTTTTCACCAAATCTCCTTCTTCAGCAAATCCATAGCAGTTACATCTATAAATCAGTGTGGTCTTGGACTATCAATAATGATTTTTCTTTAGAGTTCGGCTATTTGATCGACCCACTGACTTCTATTATGTTAATATTGATCACTACTGTTGGAATCATGGTGCTTATTTATAGCGACAATTATATGTCTCATGATCAAGGATATTTGAGATTTTTTGCTTCTATTAGTTTTTTCAATACTTCAATGTTGGGTTTAGTCTCGAGTTGTAATTTAATACAAATTTATATTTTTTGGGAATTGGTTGGGATGTGTTCTTATCTATTAATAGGTTTTTGGTTTACGCGACCTCTTGTGGGTAATGCGTGTCAAAAGGCGTTTATAACTAACCGTGTCGGGGATTTTGGTTTATTATTAGGAATTTTAGGTCTTTAT